GTAATTACTGGTCGGTCCCTTAAATTGAATTGTAATAAATTGAATTGTAATTAAACTCGGCCCAACCTTTTACTTTTAGTAAAAGGATTGGGCTGAATACGAGTTTGCATAGATATTGAATCTACAAGCAAAATCCTAAATAAAAAATCGAAGACTAAAAAACTCAAAAGTTTCTTTGGTTGTGCTGGATCCACAATTAATCCTATGGATCTCTAGGATTGGATTGGTGTATTCTTATATACATATCGCTTAGGACCGAGGATAGCGAGTCAGGTATAAGATCCCCTTTTACCCATCCTGTATATTGTCCTTTTTTCTCTTTTTTATATTCCAACTAAAAGAAAAAAGCGCTATCTCTCAGATAGCGTGAAGTGCTACCCGGATTCTGACAAAGGAGAATCTTCTATTTATCACTTCTTTTTAGTGAATTCCCTTTAGTAAATGCAAATTTCAAATGACTTTTCATCGAATGACTATTCATCTATTTTTTTTCATGCAAATAGGGGGCAAGAAAGCTCTATGGAAAAATGGTGGTTTAATTCGATGTTGTATAAGGAAGAGTTAGAACATAGGTGTGAGCTAAGTAAATCAATGGGCAGTCTTGATCCTATTGACAATACAAGTAGCCGTGAAAATACAAGTATAAATTCTACAGAAAAAAACATTCCTAGTTGGAGTAATGGTTTTAGTTACAGGAATTATGATCTTTTATTCGGTATCCGGGACATTCGAAATTTCATATCTGATGAAACTTTTTTAGTTAGGGATAGTAGAGGGGAAACTTATTCCATTTATTTTGATATTGAAAATCAGATTGTTGAGATTGAAAACGATCACTCTTTTTGGAGTGAACTACAAAAAAAATTTTCTAATTATTTGAATTCTAGTTATGTGAATGGATCTAAAAGTGGCGATACCCATTATGATCTTTCCATGTACGATACTCAATCTAGGGTGAATAATCACATTAATAGTTGTATTGACAGTTATCTTCATTCTCAAATGCGGATTGAGAATTCTGTTTTAAGTGCTAGTGACAATTACAGTGATATTGACATTTTGGATGAAAGTCAGACTCCCACTAACACAAAAGGTAAGAATAAGAATCTTGGGGTTCCTAAAAAATATAGGAATTTGTGGATTCAATGTGAAAATTGTTATGAATTAAATTATAAGAAATTGTTGAAGTCAAAAATGAACGTTTGTGATGAATGCGGATATCATTTGAAAATGAGTAGTTCAGAGAGAATCGAACTCTCGATTGATCCAGGTACTTGGGATCCTATGGACGAAGACATGGTCTCAACGGATCCCATTGAATTTCATTCGGAGGAGGAACCTTATAAAGATCGCATTAAGTCTTATCAAAAAGATACGGGGTTAACCGACGCTGTTCAAACAGGTATAGGTCAACTAAATGGTATTCCTGTAGCAATCGGGGTTATGGATTTTAAGTTTATGGGAGGTAGTATGGGATCTGTAGTAGGAGAGAAAATAACTCGTTTGATTGAGTATGCTACTAATAAAAAAAGACCCCTTATTATAGTGTGTGCTTCCGGCGGGGCGCGCATGCAAGAAGGAAGTTTGAGCTTGATGCAAATGGCTAAAATTTCGTCGGCTTTATGTGATTATCAATCAAATAAAAAGTTATTATACGTATCAATTCTTACATCTCCTACTACTGGAGGCGTGACAGCTAGTTTTGGTATGTTGGGAGATATCATTATGTGCGAACCCAATGCCTACGTAGCGTTTGCGGGTAAAAGAGTAATTGAAGAAACATTGAATACGACAGTACCTGACGGTTCACAAGAAGCTGAATATTTATTCGATAAGGGTTTATTCGATCCAATTGTACCACGTAATCCTTTAAAAGCCACTCTAAGCGAGTTATTTCAGTTGCATGCTTTCTTTCCTTTGAATCCAAATTCGACCGATCAGTAAGGTCAACTATTTTTTATTTGTGGCAAAAAGGTCGTTAGTTATCGTAATCAATCAAAGTCAAAACGAGAAAGAATCAATCATCAATCATAATAGAATAGTGGGGTGGGGTTTTCGCGGTTACCATACTAATTATATCTCTATAACTACTAATTCTATATCTATCCATAATCTATAACTATATATAAAGAATCAAAAGTTGCGGATAAATTTTTTTTTATTTGACTTCATATTCCATTCCTGATTACTACTCAGAGAACCTCTATTCTATCAACATTCTTACTTCTGTCAATTAAAAATTTGGCAAATGGAAATTGCGCAAAAAGGGCCTTTTGCATTTTAATATATTTCCTTGTCGAAGACTCTCCATTTTGACTAACAAGAGAATTTCTCTTGGATCCGATTCGAACGGGACTTTGTAAACAACTCTTTCTTCATTGATATTGAATTCAATTAAAAGACAGGGGCAAAAGATGAAGAATCAAAAAGTTGATTATCCAACATATCTTTTTTGTTTCGAAGGATAATTAAGTTTATTTAGTTAGTTCTACATTTCTTGAACTTAGTATATACTATACTCACTTGGATATAATTAGTATAATTATATAGAATTAGAATTCGAATTAAGTTAAGAGAATTTTAGAACAATATAACAAACAGGTACAAATAGTCAATCGAGGTACCCATTCTATGACAGATATAAACCTTCCCTCTATTTTTGTGCCTTTCGTAGGCCTAGTATTTCCGGCAATTGCAATGGCTTCTTTATTTCTTCATGTTCAAAAAAACAAGATTGTTTAGGCTGGCTGGTTAGGCCCAATCAAACTTTTTCAAGATTTAGACTTAATTGAATCATAATACTCCATTTTTTTATTGAAAATGAAAAGTGGAGTATGTTATAATGCGTGATTTCTTTCGAACATAAGCGCAAGAACTCTTATGCATATGAAAGCTTATATAGGGATAAAGTCATTTGAACGATTTTAAAATCACGGCCGGTCCATGAGAAAGTCAGTGCTTGTAGATATCTAGGGCAGGGTCATATGAGGGGACGTTCTTATTTTCGATCGAACGAATTTGATGAATTACCCCTACAGGTTCACATTAGGATAGTGCTAGTTGATGAGAGTTACTTCAGAAACGGAGCGTTAAGTAAAGTATAAGTTAAATTCATTTTTGTTATTCTATCAATTCAAATCATTCAAATGAAATGCAACTAGATTAGTATGAATTGGCGATCAGAACGTATACGGATAGAACTTATAAGGGGGTCTCGAAAAACAAGTAATTTCTTCTGGGCGTTTATCCTTTTTTTAGGTTCATTAGGATTTTTATTAGTTGGAACTTCCAGCTATCTTGGTAGGAGTTTGATATCTTTCTTTCCCTCTCAACAAATCATTTTTTTTCCACAAGGGATTGTCATGTCTTTCTATGGTATCGCGGGTCTCTTTATTAGCTCCTATTTGTGGTGCACAATTTCGTGGAATGTAGGTAGTGGTTATGATCTCTTCGATAAAAAAGAAGGAATAGTGTCTATTTTTCGTTGGGGATTTCCGGGAAAAAATCGTCGCATCTTCCTCCGATTCCTTATAAATGATATTCAGTCTATCAGAATAGAACTTAAAGAGGGTATTTCTCCTCGGCGTGTCCTTTATCTAGAAATCAGAGGCCGAGGGGCCGTTCCTTTGACTCGTACTGATGAGAATTTAACTCCACGAGAAATGGAACAAAAAGCCGCCGAATTGGCTTATTTCTTGCGAGTACCGATTGAAGTTTTTTGAAATGAACCGAAGAACGTCCATTAGAATCAAAGCAAACGCATATTTTATAGATATGTGGAACATCCAAAAAAGGGGGATTGTTTTTGTCTGAAAAAAAGAAATTTATGCGTTTGAAATAAAGAAATTGATTGATTTTTTTCAATATTTTGAATGGATAGGTTAGAGACAAATAGCTCATGTAAATTAATGCTATCTCGCGATGTTTCGTTTTCTCCCTTCTTTCGCTCTTTTCTCTTTAATGAATGACCCAACATTTTTATTTCTTATAACGAGAATTATCCAAGTTCTGTCTTATTTTGATACCCCCTTTTTGTTTTGATCATAACATTCAGAAAAATTTATCAATTCTTTAGGACTCATTACCGAATCACAAAGAAAAAACAGAGAACGATTCGATACCTTGGAATAGAACTCATTTTGGTGAAACAAAAAGGATTAGATCGCATAGAGTCCACGAATGAGGCCACTTTAAAAATGAACTTAACAATTTATAAATGAAAAACATGGCAAAAAAGAAAACATTTATTCCCCTTCTATTTCTGGTATCTATAGTATTTTTACCCTGGTGGAGCTTTATAGCATTTAATAAAAGTCTGGAATCTTGTGTTACTAATTGGTGGAATACCAAGCAATCCGAAACTCTTTTGAATGATATTCAAGAAAAGAGTCTTTTAGAAAAATTCATAGAATTAGAGGATCTCTTACTGTTGGACGAGGTGATAAAGGAATACCCGGTAAAAAAGCTTAATCTAGGAATCCATAAAGAAACGATTCAATTGATCAAGCTACACAACGAAGATTGTATACATACAATTTTGTCCTTCTCGACCAATCTAATCTGTTTCGTTTTTCTAAGTGGTTATTCTTTTATAGGTAATGAACAACTTATTATTCTTAACTCTTGGGTTCAGGAATTCCTATATAACCTAAACGACACAATAAAAGCATTTTCTATTCTTTTATTAACCGATTTGTGTATCGGATTCCATTCGCCGCACGGTTGGGAACTAATGATTGGCTCTATCTATAAAGATTTTGGATTTTCTCATAATGATCAAATTATATCTGGCCTTGTTTCCACTTTTCCAGTCATTCTAGATACAATTTTGAAATATTGGATCTTCCGTTATTTAAATCGCGTATCCCCATCACTTGTAGTGATTTATCATTCAATGAATGACTGAAAAAAAAGGTCTAAGGTCTACTAATTCAATTAGATATTTACCCTCGAGTGTTTGGTACTTTGGGCATAAGAATTCCAAATCGTACTGAATCTTT